GAGTATGCCACCATCCGCCAAGGAAGGAAAGATTCGCTTATAACAGATACTTCACCCGAGACCAATGAAAGGAGAACTTGACACAGTGCTATAAGGAACAAAGCAAACAAGCAAAGCAAGAGAGCCCTTTACGGCCAGTAAACCCCTCACTTACTTGCTTAGCTCCGCTCGGACCCTTTCTAGTGCTAGTAGCAGTAGTAGTCTAAGTTCTTTCTTTGCAAGAATAGGGCGTGAAATAGGAATTTTCCAATAGGTTGTCACCAGTCGATATCCCGCTTCTCTTGGAGGAAGAACGAAGTCATTTCGTATATAAAAATGTGGACTGAAGAGTTGGGATTGAGGTAAATATGCTTAACACATCGTAGTTGGACAGCTTCTCGAAGGAGTCAAAGTCTCTTAGGTGTCGGCATCACACATATAGCATGTGTGCCGTGAGTGAGAGGTCAATCACTCTCAGTTCTTCTTTCGAAATTCTCGAACATGATGAAGAGCTCTTATCGGCTTGAGCTTTCTTTTCAAGCTGAGTAGAAATATCGTAAGAAAGAGAAGCAAAAGAATGTTACGCCCAAACAATCCCATGTCTTTCTTGGTTGGATAAACCCAACCGGCCATTTCCGACAAGTCTCTTTGCTGTTTTAGCGGAGCGGAATTCTTTTTGTCATAAAAAAATGAAAAAAGCAATCCTCAAAACCCTCAATCATCAACTTCTGCAGGTAATCGAGACTTCGGGGAATGATGAATTAAAAACAGAACTTCTTCCTTTTATAATTATAAAAAGGAGTATCGATTCAACGGTAATTAATTTATTACAAAAACAAAATATAGCGGTACCCCAGCAATTTCCTGTCCCCGACATTACTCAAACCTTTTTCGAGGATGCGGGTGGCATTAGCTCACAATTTGGTTTTGGTGTTTCAATAATGCGGGATCTGGTCCTAACTCCAACGAATACTTCCTTCTTTATGGAGGAAGTAGTCAACTTTATAAATCTCATAAATGGAGTCCCGCTTTAGCTTTAAATCAGATCTCTATTTTGGTACAACGAGAAGGAGTTTACTATGGTCAGTGCAGTGAGATTTGTGGAACGAATTATGCCTTTACGCGTTCGCCCGGTAAGAATGTGGATTTCATAGTTGCTATTGGGAGCAGGCTTTCGATTCTATTTGTTTCATTTTTTGAAAATAGAGCAAAAGTTTTCTAATTACTCTTATTTGTATTTTGATCGGGGAACGAAGTGGATTGGTCGGCTCTCTAAGGGAGGAGACAGGAGCTCCAGCCTAGAGACGGTCCTTAGGCCGGACAGAGGTCTGAGGAAAGCCCCGGAAAGGTGGGCTTCACCTTTTTCTCTTCTGTAGCCTTCTAAGGCGAGGCCACCCTATATCTATTCAGGTCAGGGGTGGAGGAGGAGAGCGGGTATGAGGGCTCCTTCTACCCCTTCTCTGACGAAAGAGCTAGGTTGATTGATGCCGTGGATGGTCTAAACTCTGGTTTCCATTTGCTAACAGTGATATAATGTCCCATAATGAATTCCCCATACCCAAGGGCCCCCTTCAAGTACATGCAGAAAATCCTTCTTCGATTAGTCCCTCAGCAGATAGAACCCAGGTCAAGGTCCAGCATTTCGAAGCCATTTTCCAATTTCCACAGGTCTCTTAGACCTTGGTCCAGTCTTTTGTATCCCACCGATTTTCCTAGTACTTTCACGATCAAAGCCCTCCGCCACGGCTTCCAAAGATCCTTTCTTTCGCTCAAGGGAATAAGGACTTTAGGGTAGATGCTGTTTTGCCCAGATAAAGTTCCCTCTGATCCCCTTTCCATATCCTCAACAACAAACGCATCAAATTCATCTTCCTTATCTGCCCCATCATAGATGTGTGGTTTGGCTTTCCCCTGTTCCACCGTCTCTTTGAAGAACCTAGAATCCCAGACTGGAGCAGGTGTGTACGTTTGTTGGAATGTAAAGTCAGCCTAGCCTAGCAGAGAGAGAGCGTTGGATTGGGTTCTTCCGGCATATTTTTATGTTAAAGTTATCCCATGGGTGTCCGCTCTGATCTTCCTAAACTCTGACGCTAAAGCCCTTCTATAGGTTCTCCTCCAGAACTCGGAGGTTCTCAGGCCTCGGACGTACTTTCCATTGGAGAGGAAGCGAGTTAGCAAGTTAAAGAATGAGAATCCAAGTTTTTCATGCCGGGTAGAGGAGCGAAAGTAAGCCTACAACTAGGCAGCCGATAGCTAGGACCGACAGTAGCAGTAAGACTGCCAACCATTAGCAAGGCAAGTTAACTTGAAGCAAGAACTCTTAGGCAAGGAGGGGCGTAGCCTCTTTCGAGATTCTAAGAATAGCGTCTAAAAAGAGTAGTCAGAGGCAATTCGCTAATATGGAGCTGTTTATATCGGCTTTCTTTCCTCCAGCATGAAACGGGGTTGAGCGATGCGCATTCCTTTACGCATTCCGCTGACCTTTCCATTACCGTGGGAAAGCCTCACTCTCGGTGAAACGGATAACAAACTGAATAAGCCGATGCGAGTCTAACAGTTCTACCAGTAAAGAAGGAAGGGGAAGAAGCAGGCAGGGATAGATAGAATTTGGTAGGGAAAAAAAGTGCTTTGTTGGAATAATGGTATCGATTGGAATTTGATACATTGCGGTCGGTAACGTTGGTGAATTAGGTGAAGGTACGGAAAGAGAGGGATTCGAACCCTCGGTAAACAAAAGCCTACATAGCAGTTCCAATGCTACGCCTTGAACCACTCGGCCATCTCTCCTGCATAATCTTATGATTATGACCCAGAACCCGCGAGTGAATAGCGAGTCATTCATATTCTTGCAGTAAAGGTACGACCAACCCATTAGAAACTTTTTTTCAAAGCGAGGAAAAAAAACAAGAATTGTTTTTTTTAAGAACTATTTCTATTCATGTTTGTCAAGACGACGATCCCGTCATATTATGATATTTATATTATTATATTTATACCGGATTAAATCAATGAATTGGAACGAATCAACTGATCGGTCTATTTTTTTTAGACTATGGTTAATGGATACCTTTAGATCATAATTATTAAAAAAAAAATTCCATTTCTATACGAATTCTAAAATTCCTTTCCAGTTTTAGATCGCTCAACAACAACCCCTTAACCCGTAAATCTATTACAAATTCATAAATCATCCCAGGGATTTTTAGATTTGATTTTCTAGTGTATAAGCGTATACCCGCTATGCACAAAACACAAGAGGGTATTATAATTAGATTTTCATCATAGAACGATTATTCGATTCTTTTTCTTCTTTGGATCATAATTTAAGAATAAGAAAAACTTATAGAATTCTCCTAATCCGCAGGATAAATTCTTTGATTCTTCAACTTCGATCAAATCGGAATAGGAATAGTTCCTTTCATTCTCTACTACATTTGGATGAAATCTAATCGTATTAAAATATTTCTTCTTTTTTTTTCGACTCCTGTCAAAACAAAAAGAAAAAATTGGAGTAGAAGGTCATATCTTTTTTTTTTTTTAATGAAGTCTTATTTTATTTTTATGTTATTTTATTTCGTACTGTAGAATTCCTTTGTTTGTGGGATCATTTTATCACGAGGAGGTAATGAAAAGAATTATCGAATGGATTTCTACCTATGCCTAGATCGCGGATAAATGGAAATTTTATTGATAAGACCTTTTTCAATTGTAGCCAATATCTTATTACGAAAAATTCCGACAACTTCAGGAGAAAAAGAGGCCTATTACAGAAATAGAAATGGTGTGATTTGATTATTTTTTTATTTACCGCTTTAGGTCTTAGGAAAAAGACAGAGGATTCGGGATAGAAAAGAACGAAAAAAGATTATTGAAAAAATCTACGCTTGTTGAAGGTGAAGTTATAGATAATTCCCTCTGTCGTCTATCCCCGATGAATGCATCTGAGGATGCTTCAATTGTCGATTCTAGTATTGAGCGAAAGGTTACACTTATGGGTTCGTTCTGTATTGCGGGTCAACCCTACTACACTAGTACCAATAGGCGGCATAGGGGAAGAGTCTCTACGCCTATATCTCCAGGTGACAAGCTATCCGCCCCTACTCCTATAAAATAAAGGTAGGCTGCCCTGACGACCGACGCTCTGCCTCGGGCTTTTGTTCTTGGTCGGAATCTCATTTCCTGGAGGGCTAAGAAGCAGCCCCTTACTCACCTCTTAATTTATAAAAAAAGCCCTATTAGTATAGTATTAGTAAAGCTTTGAAGCAAGCTGCTATAAGTAGCGCGCTAGCGCTTTCTTAATATAATAAAAAGTCAAGGCTCTTCTCATCGAGAGTAGGTTTTTTTCAGGTACAAAAAGGGAAAAGCAATGCTTGCTTTTTCTTCTGACTTTCCGTTTTTCAACAGCAATTACACATTCCCTCGGCCTCTGATTACAGTCGAAGTGCCATTGCCCATATATGAAGAACCTAGTTCTTCAATCATATTTGCACCAAAATCTTCCGAAAGGAAGAAAATATGATGCGAGAACCCGATCCACCAACTATCTGAAATGTTGGCAAACAGGGCCATAGTAGTGACCAACACCACCCTTTCCTGATCATCATAGCTTTTTCCCTTCTTTTATGGGCACTCAAAACTCAAGTGACCTTTCTTCTACCAACACTCTATGTTTTTCAGGTCCTTCTGCATTTGTGTTTATTCTTTTTTTGAAACATATTCTTTTCGCAGCATTAGTCTTTTCAGACTGCCGTTCAAATCTCTTTTCAGCTTCTGCCTAAAGAAAATCGTCAGATCAATTAAAGGAGGAGTTTCACGGGTTGTTAAAGACTCAAACGACTTCAGCAGACTTCTCGGTCACTGATCACGATCAGTCATTTTGACTCTCACTGCTACAAATTCTTTGAAAATATTCTCCATCTTGTCTAAGTGCTGAGACACGCTCGTCCCCTCTTGCATCTTGCTTGGAAAAAAGCGTTGCCGAAGAAACTTCATGTTTACCATTGTCACTGACTCATACATTCTCTGTGGAGTCTCCCAGATTTCTCATGCAGACTCAATGTCTCCCACTGAAACTAGTACCTTATCCTTGACCACCATTAGCACAGCTTCGAAGAACTTTTTTTTTACTGTCTACAACTATAGATGCTGTTCATATGCTTTCTTTTGTTGTTTGGCTACAACAAAACATCACTTGATTGAAGAAGCCATTAGCGCCAGATCTGCGGGCTTCTCTTTTCTCAAGAATAAGAATTCAAAAAAAAAAGATCCCGTTCTTTGAGAAGCAACTGCATTCTCATCTTCCAAACATCTACATTTATAGGTTCAATTTTGCGATGCTTGACAATCGTATGGCGTTAATGCAGTAATCATATCAGCAACCATAGATCCAGAAGATTGTATCACTACCATATCTGCACAACCTGGGCTCTCATACCAGATGATAACAATCTTTAGCTGAAAGAAAGAAAAAATTGTTAGGAATGCGCAGAGCTGAGACCTGCTGTTGTTGAGTGGCAGCAAATGAGAAAGACATCTAGTTTTTTTATTTTATGAAATAGAAAACTAGAAATATAGTTTTAATAAAAAAGTCAAGTTTTCAATATGAAAATAGAAAACCCTTTGAGATCACTCCACTCTCTCTAGACAACGGATTTCTTCGACGTGTGTATCCTACTCTCATCTCAAAACCCAACCTCAGAAAAACAGCAGGCTTTCCGTTTGTGCCCTTTGATTGAGTCCTTTTAAAAGACCCAACAGATCCCCCAAGGGGCGTGTCTAACTACTTCATAGATAGCATCCACAAGACACTGAATTAGCCTAGAAATGGATGCATCTTCTTGCTATCTCTCACCGACCTTTCGGTCCCCGGTTTCACTGGAAAATTGGAAGGTCACAACCCGCCCTTTACAGTTGCAAATGTGAAACGGTGCTAAAGCAGGACCCGTGACTATGAAAAATGACTGCTCAATCGAGACTTGAGTCACCTTGGAGTAAGTCAAGCCACATACTCAACAACGTCTCTGTCTGAACTGTAGAATTACTAAATCGAAACACACTAGAATAACTTCAAACACTGGATCTGCAGATCTACGTGTATTCCAAAATTCTGGTCTTCTTCAATCATGTTCTCAAACCAATCAGGGAACTTCCAAAGACCAAACGATTTAATCCCCAAACTCTTTCTGGCAGAACCCTCCGAATTTTTAGAGAAAAACCACGCTAAATTTTTTCGAGATTTTGAAACTTATTGTTTCAAAGCGGCGAAACCTCGAGATACTTTTCACTTGTCTTCGCGAGTCTGAGACCTTACTTCTTCGACTACTCGACTTTTGCTGCAAGTCCTTATCTCGACAAAATCTCCTTAAAGTCTCCTCTATCTCAGAGTCTATTCTAAAATCAAAAAGAATCCACCAATAGCCCTATAATGGATTGAGTTACATAGTGCCACCCAGGTTTTGAACCCACTTTTTAGAAGTTCATATGCACGCATGCATGTGTCATCACCTCATTGGTCGGAGGTCCAAGGGGTCCATAAAAAAAAATCTTCTTCTTTTTTTTATATTTATATTAGTATTAGAAATTAGAAGTCTATTTATATTATAAGTTTTTCTTAGAAGAGAGAAAGAGTAGAAACAAAGGGTACGCTCTCTAGAAGATTTGCTCGGGGCTGTTCACTTTCACTTGGTCGCCTGGTATCTTGCTTTGCTTGCGGGGGCAGGAGTGGAAACGCCTGAGAGAGCGCTTCGCGAAAGAATCGTGTGGCGCGGTGAAAGGGTTCCCGTTGGGGTTTCCGGCCCCCCGGGTCTTCACCTAATTGTGGAAGAAGGGAGGAGAGTTGATACTCAACTCTCTCTCTCGCGCCTTCCTTCTCTTCAGCTTGTTCCTGTTCGTCTATTCGGGACGGGGCAGGCAGCCCACATACATGAAGAGAAAAAGAGAGGGGGTCGAAGAAGTGGAAGCAACCGATGCTTTGGTCATTCAGTTGACTCCTTGCTGTCATGCTGGCAAAAGCAGGGGTTTCGGCCGGTTTTACCTACTATTGGATTTGAACCAATGACTCTCGCCGTATGAAAGCGATACTCTAACCGCTGAGTCAAGTAGGTCAAGTTGAGTAAAGTCAGAGAAAATAGACCCCTATAAGAGAAAGCCGCGCAACCAGAGTCCCCCTTACTATACAAGGGGGGGGCGGAGCGCTAAGAAAGCGTTATCACTATACGAAATGAAGCAGCGGCTAGCACGCTAAGATCAATCACTTGGAGAACGTGGAGCCTTTCTTTCTCGGTCGTCTGTCTTATCTTAATATAAGTGGATTCCGATTCATGCGGTCGTTCTCTGCTGAATTGGTCTTTTCACTCCCCACTCTCCACCATAACAAAATGTTTCCACTATATCTCTCAGGAGTACTCAAAGGCGGGTCCAAGTAGGAAAAAATTCACTAAGAAGTAAGGCATACAACAATGGATCAATTCATTCAACAAGATCCGTTCGGATCGGACCAGGATGAATGGGATTGGTGTTACGTGTTTGCCTTTCACCAGGAAACTTGCCGTGACAACTAGCCCGCGAAGCCTTAAAATTGCACGAGGTAACATGAAATGACTTGAACCTGTTGCTGGGCACTTTCATAAATATATAAAAGTGGAGGGGGGTGTGATGGCTCAAGCATATAGTATGTTTCCTCCTGCCAGACTTGAAAATCCTTAGAAGGCTCTTTTCTTTGGGGGGAGAACTGGTGTCGGCTCTCCACCACCCCCGGTGCAGGCATGGGCCATGCACTAAGTGAGCCACCCTGGGGCAACCTGGGGGCGGACTCTGAGTACCGAAGGGAGCTCGGGGTCTCCATAGTGCAGAATGCACCATGGACAGTGTCGGTATGGGCGCGGGGCCCGGCATTGCGCATCATTCGTGCCATAGAGGCTTAGACGTGCATCCGCTATACTGTACGGGCTGTCGATATGCGGAGCTTGTCTATGACTCGGGGGACATCGTGGTGCCACCGTAGGCCACGTTGTGCTATCGTGAGCATGAGCTTGGGTTCCGCTATGCTTGCGAGATCTGTGTTGCCAGATGCACGATGAGGGGCGACATCGTGCTACACTATCCGAGATTATATAACGGGACATACGAGACGCATGTTGGGATGCCAGCTTGGTTTGGGAGCTGGATCACATGGTTGGCTCTTATAGTATGGCTAGCACATTGTTGGGTATACAGCTGTGCCTAGCATATATAATATAGGGGATCAGTTATGCGGCTAGTAGCCTTGATGACAACGAGAGCCTATTCGTTGGGCGAGTGTCTTGGCTCGGTGCCTCGACACCATGAAGCGACGCTTAGCCGCTAGCGTGCGGGACTCTTTGAGAGTAGTTCTTTGTTGGCAACCCTCGATATGGAATAATGGTATTCAGGAAGGGTCACTGTGTAAAAAGACTCGAATGGTGTAAGGCTGGCCTTGACTTGGTGGAGTCATGGCGCCGCACGGTCCAAATTCCGCTGCATTTCTCTGGGGCCGTGACAAGTGGTATCAGAGCCGAATTGCTCCTTATGGGGGGAGGCGAGTAGGCATCATTCCAGGAGGGAATGGTTGTCCGAGCGGAATCCTTCTTAGAGGTGATATCTTCTTTGCTTCCGCAGAACCCAGGTACTACTGGATTGGGAATCAGTACAGTTGCTCAGGGACAGTTTGTGCAGAGGCGCGCGTTTTAACTGGGCACATGTGATTGGATTCAGCGAGTGGGTAACAAAGCTGGTGGTTACATCTTTGTTGGCACTCGGCAGTGGGCCACGATCAGGGACAAGGTGTTGTTGACAGCCATCATGTGGGCTTGTTGTGGCAGACTTGTTCTACATTTTGGTAGAAGTTCCACAGCTTTGGTTGGCTCTGGTTGGGGATATCAGCCAGTTTGTGTGGAATAGGCACAGTCACTTGTGGGGATCAAGGGGCGTGCCTTTGTGGAGAAAGACAACTGGGGCACTGGAAAACATGTCGGTGGGTGTACCGAATGGTAGCGGGAGACACCATGCTGTTTAAGGGAAACAACAGCCATGTTGGGGGGTTTGAGGTCAAGGCGTGTATCATGTCCAGTGAAGCGCATGGGCGCTATGATTGGTAGAATTTTGGGGAGAGGGTGCTTTTGAAGTTCACTCAATAATGCCATGGGAGCGAGAGCGACTTCGAGGTCTCGTTGTTGACGATCTGTGGAGCCGTAATGGGTTGGTTAGAGATACGATGCTACAGTACCTTCACTTCACAACTAGCTTGAGTGGTGGCGCACTCGGGCAAAGTTCGGGAACCTTGTGGGGACAAGGGGATTTTGGGCAAATGGGAAAGCCCGCGATTCCGGTAAGATGGTTACGCACATAAGGAGGGATTATGGTTATGCCAAATGGTGAAGTTTATGAGATGATGTGAGCATGAGCATCAAGATGATGGGGGTAAGCGACGTATACTAGCATCCGGGAAAACCCTTTGTTGGGCGAGTGCTATGGTTGCACAAGGAAGCGACGAAAGCCGTACAAGCGGGGGCTTGATTAAGACGGGACTCGGGGGAGTTGTGTTCTTTAACACGGGACAGCCATGTTCATGAAATCGTCAGGCTTGTTGGGTGACCTTGGGTTTACATTGTAGATGACTGTTGGATCAGGGACCGTATGGTGGAAATCTAGCCACAAGGGTGGGCAATTTGGGTCAAAAACACTTGCGCACTTTCACTTAAAGTGATACTCGGGGGTATGTTGTACATGGAGTAGGGGAGCGCATTGTCAAGAGAGACATGGGGGGGGCTTGACTTCTTGTGGTATAACAAATTCTGGGTTGCTTGTCTTTGGGATGTGAAGGCCTCATGGAGAGGCAGAAGTTACTGAGGGAAAGGTGATAGTGGGGATGCTGAGCTTAGCATCAAGGCAAGGAACGGTGGTTGGGACTCGACAGTGAGTATAGGATCAGGGGATCTACCGCAGGAGAAAGGAGGTGCTACAAGGGTGTAGTTGGCACAAGAAGCCACGTCCAGGGGACGCACTTCATCTTTGCGAAGAGTGCTCATGAGGGAGTTGAAGCATCGATTTTCAACTGGTCTTGGGGAAGACCTCGTCTGGGCTCAAAGGGAGTCAAGACTTAAGAAAGTTAATTGGGTATGCTTACTCGAAGTGCAGGTGAAGCAAGTGGGGGGAGTTCCAGGCCGAGTCCATAGGTTGGGCGTTAGGAGTGTCTACATTGGGTGGTAGCTCTATTAAGGTCATCACGGGGGCGATTCCATTTTGTTGGATGGGACAACAATGGCTTGCACTTCTGCTTGTTATAAGGAAGCATAGTCGATGAGGGCATCGACATTCGCGAGTGGGGGAGAGTTGTCACGGGCTTGCGTTTCACCAGGAAACTTGCCGTGACATTGGTCTGACCTCTTGCTCGGATGTAAGACTCCCGCCGCCGACAGATGTCCCATGCCACGTTTCGTGAACAGCTATGCCCGAGAATGAATTGTGATATAGCGCCGAATAAGCTACTGCCCTATTCCCGACTCGAAATCTATAAAGGACTTTAAGGGAGAGAAAATAGGGGGCCCTACACCATACATCCTGCTGCCTCGGGACGACTGCACGTTACATCATAGCAGCACGACAAAATGAAGGTCTTTACCTTGTATAGGTTGGGCCTTCCTGTTCCTGCGCACCCGGCATCCTGCAAGAAAACCTTACTATAGATAGGCTAACGCGCCTTATATTATCTAATTAGAAAAGCAACCTTTCGCGCAAGTTGCTTAATCCGTTGCTTCTTGCTCCAACTTAGGAGTAGGGGCCGTCGCCGCCTTTTCCGCAGGCTGCTATGCTAGTTGTAGCGCGCTAGCGCTTTACTAATAGAATCTCAAGGTAAAGGAGACTCTATCATGATCTTACGAATCTACAACTCTCTTTACTGAAAGATGTTGACCCGTTTTTCTTTTCTTTGCTGATTCCTCTCAATGAAATTTGCCATGTTGCACTAAGTTACTTACGGATGTATGCATGCGGTCCGGGAACACTTTGGGGTGAACACCCATCCGAACAAGTAGGGTCAATAGTTCAGCATTTAGGCCGTAACATTTAGCAACAAAAAAAATATTTAACCCAACAAGTGCTCTCCGAACCAAGCTAGATAGTCTCCTATCACTAGGCTCACCAACCAACCTGGACTTTTTTTTATTCTTATTATTCCTACCGGATATCAAAACCATAAGGATTGTTTCCAGCCATGAGTTCCCATATGACATAAGCGCTCTTGGGTGGGCTGGGCCATTCCATCAAATCTTTGAGAAGGGGCCCAATCTCGTATTTGATAGTCGGCGTGGCGATAGGCTTCGCTTCAACGACTGCCCCCCCAGCCGTTGAAAACACTGAGCGAGAACGGTAAGGGGAAGGGGCGAACAAACAATGTCGTTGCGCGGGGATGCGATTCGCCAAGCTGGGGCAAACAAAGCCGTCCGGCCCGAGATTAGGCTTTCGAAGGAAAAGCCTTCGAAAGGGAAAGAAAAAGCTATGCTATTGACCGACCCTTTCGTTCTTATCGCTCTGGGTTTCGATCTATATGACCTCCGGGCGGTAAAAGTACACCTCTTCCGTAGAGAAAGGTAGTCTTCAGACTGACTTTAAGAGTCTGTTCAAGGCTATCAATGGAAAGATCTCCGTGCGCGGCGTGATAAGGAATCCTAGAAAAGATCGATTGAGACCCCCTCCCCGGTCCCACGAAGATCTCTACGTACTTGTCCAGTCCAGGACAACTGAGATCTTCCGGTCTGCGTGCGTGTGAGCGGCTCAAACAAAGAAGAGTCTGGTCTGGTCTGAATTCAGGCCCGGCCCGCCTGTCTGCTGCTAGGTTCGGGAATGGCGCCAGGCGAGGGCGCCACTATGCCCCGCTGCTCCGCTGCGGCCGGCTCCCGGACTATGTAAAAGAATCGAGGCCGGGGGTCTCGCCCATAGTGGTTCCCCCCGCCTTTGGTGATTGACCAAACAAAACAAATAGGCCTAGCCCCTTAATGAATCGAATGGTCCGGTCCTTCGACCTTCATTTGATTCCGACGGTCGGCATAGATCTCATGAGACCCGCCCACTATTACTACGAAAAAAGCCCTGCCCCTTTCCTTCGCTACTAGGAGAGTAAGCAACCTCTATTAGCGCCGGACCTTGAGTCGAATTGATTGTGTCATGTGCAACGTCCATCAATGATGGTTCATTAATGTCCATTGATTTAGACTCCTTCCCCCTTCCCAACTACGAATAAGATCGAGAGGATCCCGAAAGCCCCCAAACCAAGAACGGAAACAGAAGCCTTTCGATTCACTCCCCATTCTCTCTTAAATAAAGCTCGCCCTCGAGCCCTGGGCAGGTCGGCCGGGTCTTTTCTTTCCCCGTTGTTCTGTTCCCGCCACGAGAAAGACGCACGGAAGAGGTATGCCCAGCGCGCGGAGGATCCGTTGAGAGTTTCTCTTGTCTCGGTAGGGAACTGTACGATCTTTTCCCCTATTGTATTGAATCAATCAAAAAAAAAAAGAGGTCAGTGCTACGGCCCCCTATTGTTTGATCCAATATTGACCGGGGACGAGAATATGGAATATTCCCTTGGTTTGACCTCCCGTAGTGGTCCTTGCTTTTACGGAGCGGGGCCAATTTCTCGTACTTGCTCAGTGTGCCCCCCTTTCGTCGAGTGCCCCGCCCGGTTCACTGGGCTGTTGGCCTACCAAGCACTTGCCCGCTGCTCCTGCCGCCCGCTTGACGGGCGGAGCGCTCGTTATCCTTACTGTTCTCTCTGCTGGGGCCCTCCCATTGCTCTAGACATAAGCTATGGCAGCTCCAGCTCGCAACCACAGGGGGCCGCCCTGCGAGGCCAGAGTGGGCTCAGCAGTCAGTCTCCATTCGAATTACGTTAGGGGGTCTTTCGCTTTTGCCAGATCTAGAGAGATACTACGAGTCCTCCGTCCCAGATTCCATCGCCGCGGCCATCTGGTTCACCGGTACTACCAAAAAGTCTCATGCTTACGTTACTGTTATTGATGGTTTGATTATCTTGGATCACGAAGACCCCAGTCGTGCTTCTGGTTTCCATTCCCATCATCATATTGATGATAAATCCCCTCGTGCTCCGCCATAAGAACTTGGAGTCCGTATCATGGTGAAGGTAAGGTAACGCTGTGATTCTTGCTCAAAAAACAGACCGAACGCGTTCGAGTTATTGGCTCGTCCAACCTGGCAGCATTCATGAGTCGCTCGTTCAACTGTCCCTCGGAGACACGGTCGAGAAGTACCATGCATGGTTGCCCCCCGTCCTTTCTTTCTTTCGGTCTCATCCAGAAAGAGAGACGGCTTAGCCAAAAAAAGTGAGCGCCCCTGCGCGAGCCTTATTTTTTTAGTAAAGTCAAGCTTCCTAAAGACTAAAGAATAAAGAAATGGATCAAAAAAAGGGGGGACTTCTGCAACGGGCTATGCCACCCAAACCAACTGAGGGAAGTCGCATCCGTCCGATCGCAAGCACCTACAATGTCATGATCACATTGGTTTACCCTTTTTTCTTTGGTAGTTCAACGGACGGTCGCCCCTCCAAAAAGAAAAGGTATAAATATGAAAACTTCTCTGCCATTTAAATCGGAGAATTTATGGAGGAAATCGGGTTTTAAATTTCCAGAAACCACACGATTATATAGCCAAAGGGAATACGCCGCGCCTAAAATCATCCCAAGCGCTGCTAATGTGGCTACTAAGCTATTTCTTTGGAAAGCTCCTACTAAGATGAGAAATTCCCCGATAAAGCTGCTAGTACCAGGTAAACTCATATTGGCCAAAGTAAAAAAGAAGAAAATGGTAGGGAAATTCGGCATGGTGCTCACTAAACCTCCGTAATATCTAACAAGTCGAGTCTTATGTCGGTCATATAGAACACCAACACATAGAAAAAGGGCTGAAGAAACCAGTCCATGACTTAACATCAGTAAAATGCTACCTCCAATTCCCTGTATGTTCAGACTAAACATACCAATAGTCACCAGATTCATATGGGCTACTGAGGAGTAAGCAATGATCTTCTTAAGATCGATCTGTCTTAAAGTGGTCAAGGAAGTATATATTATAGCAATCGCGCTTAAAGTATAAATGAAAGGAGTGAAACAAAGTGTCGCTTCAGGAAACATGGGTATTGAAAATCTTAAAAACCCGTAGGTTCCCAATTTTAAAAGAATTCCTGCCAAGATGACGGATCCCGCCGTAGGTGCCTCTACATGAGCTTCGGGTAACCAAATATGAACTGGTACCATAGGCACTTTGACGGCGAAAGAGGCGAAAAAAGCAATCCATAGAAGGATTTGGCGCCGCTCACTAAATTCTGTGGTTAATAAGATTTGTAAATCGGTGGTTCCTGTTTGGAGAAGAATCAACAGAATAGCTAATAGCATAAAAACAGATCCAAGTAAAGTATAAAGGAAAAACTGATATGCTGCCTTGATCTTTCTTTGTCTCGAACCCCATACCCCTATAATAATGGTAGAGTAAGGGGTGGCCCCAAAGCGGAATTGACCGGTGGTGGTTGGTCGAAGCTCCAGTAGGTAGCCACTCCCTTCTCAGGGAACCGTACGTGAGACTTCCGCATCATACGGCTCCGTCCCGAGCTTCCGTCGTCGGCCCTTGTCATTAGACCACTATCTATGCATGTATTTTCAGCCTGGACTCTCAAATCTTTTGCCTTTTGGGTGGTGGCGAACAATGCAGCTTGCGTTGCGGGAGATGCCCGCCCGTAGGGCCCGGCCTGCTTCTCGCCCGAAAGAACCGCTCACTAGCCAGCCGGACTAGTGGGGGCCCTATCTGGAGATATACTGAAAACCATGCCCTTCGAACCGAACGCAACGCCCGTCTTCCAAATCAAAAGAGAAATGGGCTCGTTGGGAAGAAAGATGGAGATGGAGTGCGGCCTGTAGAGCACATGTAACGCACAGTCGGGTTGCTCACGCAGCGGATCTCTCTCTCTATCTATAGTCTCTCTCTATCTATAGATAGAGAGATGTG